AAAAAGACATTTTTTCCGTAGTATTCTCTCGATTCTCTAGTTTCTTATCGTATCAATTTTCAATTTTTGCTTATTGAAATTTATGTGCAATATGGATTAATATTTAAAAATAAATATTACCTCTCACTTTCCCTTTCAAAGAAATTGAATCAAAGAAATTGAAATGATTGAAGTTTTTCTATTTGGAATCGTTTTAGGTCTAATTCCTATTACTTTGGCTGGATTATTCGTAACTGCATATTTACAATACAGACGTGGTGATCAGTTGGACCTTTGATTAATTAATACCTTGCTTTTCTGACCCCCTTCGGATTCAAGAAAGGGGGAGGTCAAATTCAGATTGCTGTTTCATTTTTTACGTAAAAATTTCGACCTAAAAAAACAAGAACGGAATCACGCTCTAAGAACGGAATCACGCTCTGTAGGACTTGAACCTACGACATTGGGTTTTGGAGACCCACGTTCTACCGAGCTGAACTAAGAGCGCTTTCTTACCACGAAATTACAAAAAAAAGACTGTAAGGAAAAAAAGTCTTTATTTTTTTTAACTACAATACATGTTGAAGGGCTATAGGATGATATATAATATGATATAAAATAGAAATTAAAGAGTAGGTATGTCATGTCCAATTTTTATTGATCTCAATGGACCCTCGTTATGGCTCTGAGGCGAAGTGGTAGGTAGGGATGACAGGATTTGAACCCGTGACATTTTGTACCCAAAACAAACGCGCTACCAAGCTGCGCTACATCCCTTTCATTTCAATTCAATTGGATTACAATGTCATTGTAGAGAATTCCTGCCTTCTTTTCTATATACTTATTTTATTTTCTTCATTGATATACATATTATCTTGCTATTTCGATCTTTCTATTTCGTCTTTTTTTTTGATCTCATATCATTTTTTTATCATATAATAATAAACTTTTTTTTTTATTTTATTATATGATATTCTATGGTATATGAAAAAATAAAATAGGAAAAAAGATATATATTTTGTTCTTTTAAGAAAAGGAAAATCTTATCTATCAAAGCGTTGTACATTTCAATTTGAATTCTGGATTCCGTGTACAAACCAAACGCAAGTGGCTTTTTTTTATATATACATCTGATCTTTTTTTATTTAACTATATATCTGATCTGATCATATATGTATTACCATTAGGTATTACAATAAATATTATTTATTACAATTATATTACAATTATTACAATAAGGAGGATTTAAAATGCGAGATCTAAAAACATATCTATCTGTAGCCCCGGTAATAAGTACTCTATGGTTCGGCGCTTTAGCCGGTCTATTGATAGAGATCAATCGCTTTTTCCCGGATGCGTTGACATTCCCGTTTTTTTCATTCTAGTTATTTTATTAACATAACAATAACGGGGGGTGTGAAGAAGATTAGAGATACAATTAAATATCTGTGACTGCTACCTCCTCTTCTTTATTTTTATAAAAATTATTCTATTTTTTTTTATAAATAAAAAAAAATAGAATAAAAGAAAGTTTATTCAACCGCAGCAAAATTCAGAGCGCGGGCCCCGTCTTCAAGTAAATTAACGTCAATTAAGAAAACGGAAATAAAAATGTAGCTAGGGCGAGAGTATCATATACGATGTTTAAATGAAATACTGTACTAAACTTCTAATTTAAATATATTTTCAAAGCATTGTATTACTTATTATTTTATTCCTTTTTTTTATTAGGATATTGGGTTGCAATGAAATTTTTTATAATTTGATTTCTGGATTTGATTTCGAGCTAGCAACTTCGATTTTTTTTTATTCCGCTCTTCTTCTCTTCAGATCGGAAAATCGAAGCGTTGAGTAAATAAAAAACCAAGGTGAGGGAGGGGCTCATGGCCAAGGGTAAAGATGTCCGAGTAAGAATTATTTTGGAATGTACCGGTTGTGTTCGAAACAATGTTAATAAGAAACCAAGAGGCATTTCCAGATATAGTACTCAAAAGAATCGACACAATACGCCTAATCGATTGGAATTGAGAAAATTCTGTCCCTATTGTTCCAAGCATACAATTCATGGGGAGATAAAGAAATAGACGGAAACGATAGCGGCTTTACAGGGAAGATGAAAAATGATATATTAACAAAAAATATCCTATTAGGATATAATATGGGAAGATAAAATCTATTTATAAAATTGTATATACAATTTTAATAAATTGAATATTGTAAATAATTTCAATATTGTAAATTCTATATTGAAATATAAACAAGAAAGAAGGAAAATCCTATTTATTTTACTTGATCGGATCAAAAATGATAATGATTTAGAATTATAAGAAATAGGATTTTCGAAATAAGGACTAAACAAACCATGGATAAATCCAAGCGACTTTTTTTTAAGTCCAAGCGACCCCTTCGTAGGCGTTTGCCCCCGATCCAATCGGGGGATCGAATTGATTATAGAAATATAAGTTTAATTACTCGATTTATTAGTGAACAAGGAAAAATATTATCTAGGCGGGTAAATAGATTAACTTTAAAACAACAACGATTAATTACTATTGCTATAAAGCAAGCCCGTATTTTATCTTTGTTACCTTTTCTTAATAATGAAAAACATTTTGAAAAAAAACGAATTGGTCGCTCGCACTTCTGGTCTTAGAACTAGAAAAAAATAGGGTTACTCTTCAATTGAATCAAAATCAAAATTCGAATCCGAGCTCAAATTAAATTGATATTTTGTTCGAAAAATCTGAAAATCTAGATTTGATTGTCGTCGTCTTGTAAGAAAAAAACGAATTGGAAAAAAAATAGTTTTTTTTATCTAAATTCAAGTTTTTACTCGGTTTGGCTACCTGATCATATTCTCTTATTTTATCATATTAATTTCTATTCTACCTTCTCGGAATTCATTCTCCCCGAATAACGTGTATGTAAAACATCCCGATGTACTCCTTCCACTTTCCTTATTTTCTAATGTCAGTCGAAATCATATAAAGACAATTCCTATTTAATATAGCTAGTTGCGCAAGTATTTTACGATTAAGAAGCAACTGTCTCTTGGACAGATTGTTTATGAATCTACTATAACTATAGGATACCTCACTTTCGCGAATTACTGCATTTATCCGAGTGACCCATAAACGACGAAAATTTCTTTTGTGCTTATCTCTATCCCGATGGGCCGAAACCAAAGCTCTTATTTTTTGTTGAATAATAGTTCGAGTAAGTCTTGAATGCGCCCCTCGAAAACTTGATGTGAATAAACGAATTTTTGTTCTACGCCTCCGCGCTATATATCCTCGTCTAATTCTGGTCATTGAATAAACGAAACTTTGATGAATAACTAATAAATTTCTTTTCTTTCAGTTATTCGTTTTCCCCCTTCTATATTAACAAAACGGATTCTGCCAATGTATAAAATAATAATTCCAACGGCTTTTGCTACTATAACCTTCCCAACCACGATTTGTTCTTTTTTTTTTTCTAGGTATTTCGCCTAGAAAAAGAGAAAAAAAAAAAATTGTATTGATATTGGGTATCAAACAAAAACCAAATAAAAAAGTAATAACTAGAAATAGCTAAAAAATTAGTGGGTTCCATCGTTTCTATGGTTATTTCTTAAACGGTGAGGTCTGCTCTATACACCGGAGCCCCTTTCCTCATTTAATCATTTAATCAATGCTATTGCTAACTTGTACAGTTCATACTTTTTAGCTCTACTCATGAATTCTCCAGTAATAGTTCTTTCACAACGAGATCTATCTATACAGTAACGGTATTTAATTATGAAAATTAGCGGATTGGCTGACCCTGTTAGTCCGTTCTTGCAAGAGTAGGGGCATAACTTTCGGCCTTTTTTTTATTTTAATTTAAATTTAAATAAGATTTCCCCTGCTTAACGACTAATCATTTGCTACCAATGGGAATTCTTTCTCATTTTAAATTGAAAATGGAGGTGATTAATGCACCAATGGAAACCATAAATTTGATACACAAGAGAGGGGTATGATAAATGTTTTTTTTAGATAGCGAAGGGCTTTCTTCTATTCTATCCTATTCATCCGTACTGCTCACGAATAGCGGAAGAAAAAGGGTTTCCTTTATTTTATCTTATCCGAACCCATGATCTGAACGAGTCGCACATACACCCGAGTACATGTTCCTCGGCGCTGAGGGCATCCCCCAAGTGCGGGGGATTTGGTGACATTTCTGATTGGCTGTCTTGTGTTTCTAATAAGTTGTTTAATAGTTGGCATGTTGAATCGTATGCATAATGGGCTGGTTTAGATCGATCCTAACCGGACGATTATGAGTTATTTATTTTCTATATTAATTTTCTATATTAATAGTTAAAAAAAGAAAAGAATAAAAATAATAAATAAAATCGCAAACTGCGATTGCATAAAATTCCTGCTATTTTTTAGGCAACTGCTACAAGATCAACAATTCCATAAGCTTGGGCTTCTGTGGCTGACATAAAAACATCTCGTTCCATGTCTTCGGATACAACCCATAAGGGTTTACCCGTTCTTTGTGCATAAACCCTTGTCAGGATTTCGCGAAGTTTCAGTAGTTCTTCCGCTTCCAGGACAAATTCTCTTGCTTGTGCTTCATAAAAACCAGCAATAGGTTGATGAATCATTACCCTGAGGATATAAGATAATTGATGGTTACTCTATCTCGCCTGATACGGTGACGAGAAAAAGAAGAGATAACGAATAATAAGAAAAAAAAAGATAAAATTGAACAACCGTACAGGCATTGTTTGCGCATTGCATACGGCTCCACAATAGAATTTACTTTTACCTTTCATTGAATAAAAACAGAGAATATTTCATTTCTCATGCCTAGATCGGTAAATAATACAATAACCGCCCTTCTTTTTTTTTTAGGAGTTAAAAAAATACTATGGTGGTTCCGTTGCTTTATTTCATGGGCGATTTAGCAATCCCAAAGTTTCTTTTTTCAAATGCAAATAAAAAAATAATATAATTTTTTTTTTCGTACTCTTTCATAACATAAATGTGTTAAGAGTCCCCGGGCGTGAAAACAAAAAAGTTTGTGACGCTGAAATAGATCACGATAGATAAGATAAAATCGTAAATATCCCTATATCTCATACTAATCTTTCGATACATAATCTACCGTTTTAAAAAACAAGAAAAAAAAATTTCTTATATCGAATTCGAAATGCCATGCTATTATTACTTAATATTCATAGTTCAGACGGCGAAGGCATAGTTTTCTTTCAAATAAAAACCCATTGGCGCCGAGCGTGAGGGAATGCTAGACGTTTGGTAATTTGTCCTCCGACCAGGATAAAAGATCCCATTGAAGCGGCTAATCCCATGCATACTGTCTGTACATCCGGTCGCACGAATTGCATAGTATCATAAATAGCTATTCCCGGTATTACCCATCCGCCGGGAGAGTTTATAAATAAATACAAATCTTTGGTCTCACTCTCTATACTGAGATATACCATAAGACCGATAAGTTGATTCGAAATCTCGCTATCAACATCTTGACCTAAAAACAGTAATCTTTCTCGATAAAGTCGATTGATTAGGATAAAAAACTACCCCCTATAAACCGTACATGCACCTTTTGATGCATACGGTTCACCAAATAAATCGCGAAAAAAAAGAATCAATGTGTAGATTCCAGCCCCCCCCTTTTTTTTTTGCTAGTGAGTTCTGTCTAACTTCTATTCTAACGGAGGGCTTTTCTTCCATTTTTCAAGAAAGATGAGTTTTGATGTGTTTACATCTAAAAAAGAATTCATTAAACTTATCAAACTAACTTCATCATTGATGTATTTTTCATCGTGATCCAATTCAAATCGTGATGCCATTTTCTTGTTCCCGAAGGGTCTTATTCAATTCTTTTAGGTTTGCGCTCTACTCCGAGTAAAGATCCGCCCGATTTTGATTTGCACATATAGGGCAAATGCCCCCATACCACACCCTTTTGCTACACTTTTTTTTTCATTTCATGCTTTACGCCGAATATTTAATGTATTCATCATATTATTCCATTGATTATGATTATCAATTTGATATTACTTCTACTTATCTACTTAATAACTTATTAACTTATCTACTTATAAATTCTAAATTAAATAGAATAGGATACAAGTAGTAATGCTCGATATATTACTTTACTGATTGGTTTTTTCTAAACGAAGCCTGGATACTTCATTTTATTGGTCCAAACAAGCAAGCCAACCATAAATTATTCTAAATTGGATAATATTAATCTGTATACCCCAAAAAGGAAAGCAATTGCACTTAATTTTATTTCACGCTCCCAATTTTTGATGATTTAGATTTAATCAATCTTTCTTGGGCGAAACAGAGTATATCCCGATCGGGGGGGAGAACGGGAAAATCCCATATGACCCAATATATCTGACAAGTCGCACTATATGTCAATCCAAATTGAATCGTCCTCTCCGGGATTTCGAAAAGGAACTTTTGGAACACCAATAGGCATTTAATGAAAAAAAAATGAAATACTCTAATTCATCACTTTGATGTGAAAGCGTAACAATGAATTTTTTTTTTCATAAAGTGTTAATAAGATTTGGCTTTATCATATTTTATGTTTAGATTCGATAAGTTCATAAAAAAACTAAATCTTAAATAAAGTAAAGGGAGACAAACTTAAAAAGTCAAATTCTTACAAATACGATTAGGCCCTTTGAATGATGAACAAATATGTATGCATTCGCTCATAGATAAAGATAGATGGCCAACCCTGCCATTGCGTATTGTTACTTATCGGGTATAGAATAGATCTGCTTCCCCTGTTTCTTACAAACCGAATTCTTACATTATTACTAAAATATTACTAAAATAAAAATAGTAATCCTTTCCCCGAGATAATCCACTGAAAAGTGGAAATATATAACATAGTTTTTTCAATGCAATAAAGTTACATGGTGTCTATTTTTCGTTGATAAAGGGGTATTTCCATGGGTTTGCCTTGGTATCGTGTTCATACTGTTGTATTGAATGATCCCGGTCGTTTGCTGTCTGTCCATATAATGCATACAGCTTTGGTTGCTGGTTGGGCCGGCTCGATGGCTCTATATGAATTAGCAGTTTTTGATCCCTCTGATCCTGTTCTCGACCCAATGTGGAGACAAGGCATGTTCGTTATACCTTTCATGACTCGTTTAGGGATAACCAATTCATGGGGCGGTTGGAGTATCACTGGAGGAACCGTAACGAATCCGGGTATTTGGAGTTATGAAGGTGTGGCTGGAGCTCATATTGTGTTTTCTGGCTTGTGCTTCTTGGCAGCTATCTGGCATTGGGTGTATTGGGATCTAGAAATATTTTGTGATGAACGTACGGGAAAACCTTCTTTGGACTTGCCCAAGATCTTTGGAATTCATTTATTTCTCTCGGGGGTGGCTTGTTTTGGGTTTGGCGCTTTTCATGTGACCGGATTGTACGGTCCTGGAATATGGGTGTCCGACCCTTATGGACTTACCGGAAGGGTACAATCTGTAAGTCCGGCATGGGGTGTGGAAGGTTTTGATCCTTTTGTTCCGGGCGGAATAGCCTCTCATCATATTGCAGCAGGGACATTAGGCATATTAGCGGGCCTATTCCATCTTAGTGTCCGTCCGCCTCAACGTCTATACAAAGGATTACGCATGGGAAATATTGAAACCGTCCTTTCCAGTAGTATCGCTGCTGTCTTTTTTGCAGCCTTTGTTGTTGCTGGAACTATGTGGTATGGTTCAGCAACTACCCCGATTGAATTATTTGGTCCGACTCGTTATCAATGGGATCAAGGATACTTCCAGCAAGAAATATATCGAAGAGTTGGTGCTGGGCTAGCCGAAAATCAAAGTTTATCTGAAGCTTGGTCTAAAATTCCTGAAAAATTAGCTTTTTATGATTACATCGGCAATAATCCGGCAAAGGGCGGATTGTTCAGAGCAGGCTCAATGGACAATGGGGACGGGATAGCTGTTGGATGGTTAGGACATCCTATCTTTAGAGATAAAGAAGGGCGTGAACTTTTTGTACGCCGCATGCCTACTTTTTTTGAAACATTTCCGGTTGTTTTGGTAGACGGAGACGGAATTGTTCGAGCTGATGTTCCTTTTCGAAGGGCAGAGTCGAAGTATAGTGTCGAACAAGTAGGTGTAACTGTTGAGTTCTATGGTGGCGAACTAAATGGGGTCAGTTATAGCGATCCTGCCACTGTGAAAAAATATGCTAGACGCGCTCAATTGGGTGAAATTTTTGAATTAGATCGTGCTACTTTGAAATCCGATGGTGTTTTTAGGAGCAGTCCAAGGGGTTGGTTTACTTTTGGGCATGCTTCATTTGCTCTGCTCTTCTTCTTCGGACACATCTGGCATGGTGCTCGAACTTTGTTCAGAGATGTTTTTGCTGGGATTGATCCAGATTTAGACGCTCAAGTTGAATTTGGAGCATTCCAGAAACTGGGGGATCCAACTACAAGAAGACAAGTAGTTTGATACACCATTGATCTCTTACTTTTCACCTCTCCTCTATTTTTTTTTTATTTGAAAGAAGGTACCGACGATATTTTAATTTGAATTGCCACCCTTTCTTTGAATCTTGCTCTTTTTTTTTTTTTAGCTGGAGGGTGATCCAAAATAAACAGGTATGGAAGTTATAATTGTAAACCACAATCGAATCTATGGAAGCATTGGTTTATACATTTCTCTTAGTTTCGACTTTAGGAATAATTTTTTTCGCTATCTTTTTTCGAGAACCGCCTAAAGTTCCAACTAAAAAGATGAAATGATTTTTCATCATCTTAGTTATTTTTCATTATCTTAGTTGAAGAAAAGAGCTTCAAAATCTTAGGAAGCTCTTTCCTTCAACTAGTCCCCGTGTTCTTCGAAGGGATCCCTTAGTTGTTGAGAGGGTTGCCCAAAAGCAGTATATAAGGCATACCCCGTAAAACTTACAAGTAAACCAGATATAGAGATGGCGACTAGGGTTGCTGTTTCCATTATTATCTATTTCAAGACAAGACCGCAATGGATCTATGCTAATTTATTTACAACAGAATGCTATACAAAGTCAACAGATCTTAATTAATACAAAATAAAATAAAAATAGTACTTATGGCTACACAAAGCATTGAGGGCAGTTCTAAGTCTGGTCCAAGACGAACTTTTGTAGGGACTTTATTGAAACCGTTGAATTCGGAATATGGTAAAGTAGCTCCGGGATGGGGGACTACTCCTTTGATGGGTGTCGCAATGGCTTTATTTGCGATATTCTTATCTATTATTTTGGAGATTTATAATTCTTCTGTTTTATTGGATGGAATTTCAATGAATTAGATTTAATTTACAAGAATAGTGAAGTCCTCGTTTTTCAATACAAAGTGAAGCGTTTGGATCTCGGATTTTTTTAGCCCATCTCTATTCTATTTTGGTAGTTCGATCGTGGAATTTATTTCTTTCTGTATTTTTGGAATATGAGTGTGCGACTTGTTATAATGGATCCTATTGATAGTACAGAGGATGGGTCTGTCATCTTGATAGAGATGGGGTTTTTACCTCGTCAGGTATTTATTCGAGTATTTGGAGCACGGAATATATGAAATAGATTACGAATTAGTCCAACTATGATTCATATTTAATATAGAGAGAGAGATCCCGTGACCGGACTACAACAAAAAATTTCAAAGAATTAGAGATTAGAGTTAGAGAGTATAAATTGAAAGATTTTTCTTTTTTCAAACTCTTTGTATATTTATTCTTTCTTATTTTGATCAATTTTTTTTTTGGATTTTTAGTCATTATATTAAATAAGCGATGATACAACGGTTTTGACTCATGCAATCTTTGGGCTTAGTTTGAAGATTTTATTGAATCATCGTGGTTCTAGTATGAATCTGAGGTTTCAGTCGATTTATAGGATCTTAACAAGAAAATTCCTATCAATCAATAAAAAAAACAACATTAAGGTGGTATTACATACAAATAAAAAGAAATACTAAATTAAGAAAAATAAAAATAGTT